TGTTTTATAGTGTTATTTTTTTTTGTATTTTTAGTAATAACTAAAAGTATTGGAACGTGGGATACCACTTAAGTGGGATTATCCCCTAATCGGGTAAATAAAAGTAAGAAAAGTGGCAAAAATTGAAAAAATCGGAATAAAGTGGGTTTTATGATAAAATTCATTGAATAGGGTCAAATTAAGCAAGAAAATTTGAAAAAGTATAATGATAGCTTACTATAAAGTAGAACCTTTTATTATGATAAGATTCTATAAAAAAAGGATTTATTTACTGATATACGTATTTTATTATCCTCTTTTATATAAAGAATAAATACCTAAATAGAAAAAAAAAAGAGGCAAATTTAATAATAAATACCTAAATATGATGTCTTCCAATTCTGGATATTTAATCAATTAAGGTAAATATATATTAATAAATATATTATTATATTAATAATATTAATAACTATACAAATACACTAGATTCCATTTATAGGGGGAAAAAAAATGGAATCTAGTGTATTTATATAGTTATTAATATCACGAATTGAAAATCGTTCCAATACTTTTAGTTTATCATAATAATTGAATTTTGGGCAAAACATTCTTTTTACGGCGAGGGGACGCCCCCTCGCGAATTTTACTTAGTTTAACCCGTATCGTTTAAAATCTCCATGAATTTAAGATATGGTTCCATACTTTGGAAAAATTTAACTATTATGATAAACTAAAAGTATTAAAATACCAAAGGTTGAGGAGACGTTAGAAAAGTTTTATTCTTGCTTTAAATATTTATTTTGACATTAATTTATATGTAAGTATTTGCTTTAGAAATATTTCTTAAAGGATTGTTTAGGGAAGAAAGGCAGTAAATAATATTATTGATATTAAATAAGTTTAGATTTGGTAAATGTTAATAGGATTGGTAAAAGTTGTGCCAGCATCCGCGGTTACACAACAAATTCAAATAAATATTTTTGGTTTTGAAGTAATAATCATTATAGTTTTGTTATAAGAGATATTTTAAGGTGAAATATTTAAAATATTTTAAGTAGTTATAGGATGAGTGAGATGTTATGAAATTAAAATTGTAAACTAGGATTAGATACCCTATTATTTTTAATGTAAAGAGTTAAGCCAGAGTATTATTAGTTATGGTCTTGAAACTTAAAGAATTTGGCGGTATTATAGTCTATTTAGAGGAATCTGTTATGTAATCGATAATCCACGTTGAACCTTACTTATATTAATTTTTGTATACCGCTGTTTAACGAATATATTTTTAGATAATTTTCTGGAAAAATTAGTAATTAGGATTTCAAGTCAAGGTGCAGTAATATATAAGATATATAATGGATTACAATAATTTATATTTATTACGGATAATACTTGTAAAAGTAAATTGAAGGTGGATTTAATTGTAATTTTTTGAAGATTATTAAAATGATTTATAGCTCTATAATATGCACACATCGCCCGTCGCTCTCGTTAATTAAGATGAGATAAGTCGTAACAAAGTAGATGTATCGGAAGGTGTATCTAGAATTATCAGGTTAAACTTGGAGTTAAGGTTTTCATTTACACTGGAATAATTTATCGTGCGATTCGATATAACCTGAAATTAATAAAATTGTATTTATTTATAAAGTAAGAGGTTGATCAATTAAATAAATTTATGTCATTGTATTTTTGAGAAATAGGATTGTTTGAACTATAGTAAATTAGTATCGTGAGAGAAATTTTAAGTTGAAGTATAATTTGTTAAAGGAAATTTATTTTATTGTATCTTGTGTATCAGAGTATATTAAATTGAATTATATATATTATTTTTCTCGAATTTAAAAGATTTAATTAAATAAGTTAGTTGTTGTATCATAAACATTAATAATATTTAATTGGTAGTGAAATGTTAATCGTTTTTAAGGATATCTAGTTTTTTAATAAATGAATTAAATTCAGAAGATAATATTTATTTTATAAATATTTATTTAAATATTTGTTATCTTAAATTTCTGAAGGGAAAATCTTTCAGAAAAATTGTTTATAATAAATTTGTGTAGGAGAATTTTATGAATTTAGAAGTTGTTATTAATTAAAGGATATTAAAATTTATTTCTTTTTTTAGGAGATTTTATGATTATTTAAAGTGTTTATTAAAATGTTAAAGTTAATTTTTAAGTTTTAGTAAGTATGATTTAATTAGTAAATGAAGATGTAAAATATAAAGAAAATGATATATTAGTATGAAGAATTAGGCAAAATTTTTGCTCGCCTGTTTAATAAAAACATGGTTTCTTGATTTGTTTAGGAAATTTGACCTGCCCACTGAAGATAATTTTAAAGGGCCGCAGTATTTTGACTGTGCAAAGGTAGCATAATCATTAGTCTTTTAATTGAGGGCTGGAATGAATGGTTGGACGAGGCAAATTCTGTTTTATATTAATTAGATTGAATTTAGATGTTAAGTAAAAATACTTAAATTTTATTAAGGGACGAGAAGACCCTATAGAGTTTAATATATTAAGTTTTAATTGAGTTTATAAGTAATTTTTGGTTAATTATAATGTATATTTGATTGGGGTGATTAAAAGATAAGTAAAACTCTTTTTTGGTATAAATATTTTGGTAAATTAAAAGATCCATTATGTAATGATTAAAAGATTAAATTACCTTAGGGATAACAGCGTAATTCTCTTTGAGAGTTCATATCGAAAAGGGAGATTGTGACCTCGATGTTGGATTAAGATAAATTTTAGGTGTAGATGTTTAAAAATTAGGTCTGTTCGACCTTTAATTTCTTACATGATCTGAGTTTAAACCGGCGTGAGCCAGGTTGGTTTCTATCTTTAATATATTTTATTGTCTTAGTACGAGAGGACCAGACAGTAAGAATAATTCTATTATTTTGGTTACTATTAATATGACTATTTTGGCAGAAAAAGTGTAATAGATTTAGAATCTATAAATATGATTAATTATCATAAGTAGTAATGATAAAAGGGGAATTGTTTACATTAATTTTGGTAGGTTTAATTCTAGTTATTTTTGTTATAGTGGGAGTAGCTTTTTTTACTTTATTAGAACGTAAGGTTTTAGGTTATATTCATCTTCGAAAAGGGCCAAATAAGGTTGGATTTATAGGAATTTTACAACCTTTTGGGGATGCTATCAAATTGTTTTGTAAGGAGCATATAAATCCTATTGTTTCTAATTATTTACTTTATTACGTTTGTCCTGTTTTTTCTTTATTTTTATCTTTAATTTTATGAATATTAATACCCTATATGACGGGTATATTTAGATTTAATTTAGGTTTATTTTTTTTCTTAGTTTGTACTAGAATAGGAGTTTATACAGTAATATTAGCTGGTTGATCTTCAAATTCTAATTATGCTTTGTTAGGGGGTTTACGGGCTGTTGCTCAAACAATTTCTTATGAAGTGAGTTTAGCATTAATTTTATTATCTTTTGTTTTTTTGGTTAGAAGATATTCTTTATTAGATTTTTTTTACTACCAAATTAATGTATGATTTGTATTTTTTTGTTTACCTTTATGTAATGTGTGATTTGTTTCTTGTCTAGCTGAGACAAATCGAAGACCTTTTGATTTTGCTGAAGGGGAATCTGAATTAGTTTCTGGATTTAATGTTGAGTATGGCGGAGGGGGATTTGCATTAATTTTTTTAGCAGAATATTCAAGAATTTTATTTATAAGTATATTAATATGCGTACTTTTTTTAGGATCAAATTTAAATTCTTTTCTTTTTTATTTAAAATTGATTTTTATTGCTTTTTTATATGTTTGGGTTCGAGGAACACTCCCCCGTTATCGATATGATAGGTTAATGTATTTAGCTTGAAAAAGTTTTTTACCTTTGTCTTTAAATTTTTTATTTTTTTATTTAGGCTTAAAAATCTTCTTTTAAGGTTTTATTAAGTAAAATGAAGTTAATAAGGGATTTTAACCCTTTCATTATGATTTCAAGACATAAGCTTATTCATTAAGTTTATAACTGATTTAATTATATAAAAGATCATCTCATATTTTAATAATTATTGGGTTGAGGATGTAATAAGCGAAGTATAATACTGTTAAGATTTGACCAGTAAGAATATAAGGGTCTTCAACTGGGCGAGCCCCGATTCATGTTAATAAGATTACAATAGCTACTATAGATCAGAATAAGAATTGATTAAAGGGGTAGTATTGGAGACCTCGGAAATTAGAAGAGGAGAAAGGTAGAAAAAATAGAATAGCAATAGATATTACGAGAGCAATAACTCCTCCTAATTTATTAGGGATAGATCGTAGGATTGCGTAAGCAAAAAGGAAATATCATTCAGGTTGAATGTGGACCGGGGTTACTAAAGGATTAGCAGGGGTAAAATTGTCAGGGTCACCTAGAATGTATGGTTCTTTAAGAGAAAGTAGAACAAGGAATGCAAATAATACAATAAAGCCAAGAATGTCTTTAAAAGTGAAGTAAGGGTGGAAAGGAATTTTATCCAAATCTCTGTTAAGACCAAGAGGATTATTTGACCCTGTTTGATGAAGAAACAATAGGTGAACTATAGCAGTTGCTGCCACAATAAATGGTAGAACGAAGTGAAAGGTGAAGAAACGATTTAAAGTTGCATTGTCAACTGCAAACCCGCCTCACACTCATTGAACAAGCTCAATCCCTAAGTAAGGAATAGCTGATAATAAATTAGTAATAACAGTAGCTCCCCAAAAGGATATTTGCCCTCAGGGAAGAACGTAACCTATAAAAGCTGTTGCTATTACTAAAAATAGGATTACAACCCCTACTATTCAAGTGTAGAAGAGTTTATAAGACCCATAATATATACCTCGTCCAATATGAAGATAAATACAAATAAAGAATATAGAAGCCCCATTTGCGTGAAGAGTTCGGAGAAGTCAACCATAATTTACATCTCGACAAATGTGAGCTACTCTAGAGAAGGCTAAATCAATATGGGCTGAATAATGTATAGCTAAAAAAAGCCCTGTAACAATTTGAATTCCTAAACATAACCCTAAGAGGGAACCAAAGTTTCATATTGAGGAAATATTGGCTGGGAGGGGTAAATCAATAAAGGCATTATTAGTAATTTTAATTAAGGGATGGGTTTTTCGTAAGGGTTTAAACATTAGGATATTTGACGTAGAGGGCCTCTATGAATTCTAATTATTTTAACGGTTGCAATTAAAGTTAGGAATAGATAAGCGGCGATTATAATTGTAATGTTATTTATTGGTTGGTTATATATTTTTAATAAGAAGTCAAATGAATGGATATTAAGATTAATGTTGTTTTCGAGGCTTTCGTATAAAAATATATTATATTTTACGTTAAAAAAATATAAGATTAGGAATACTAAAGGTAAAGGTAAAATAATGAGGAAAATTTTATTAGAATAAAAAAATATTTCATTTGAGGCTAATCTTGTTACATATATAAATAAGACTAATATACCTCCAAGATAAATTAGTAAAAGAATATAGGAAAACCAGAATCTTAAAGATATAGATCCGCTAATTAAGCATATTATAATGGTTTGTAAAAATAGAATTAAACCTATTGATAAAGGGTGGTTGAGGAATAAGAAGATAAGTCTAAGTGTTAAGCTGATTCTTATAAATAAATATATAATATCAAAGGATAGTTTAAAAAAAATATTAGTTTTGGAAATTAATGATAAGAATTTCTTTCCTTTGAAGTTCTAAAAGATTATCTTATTTTTGGTTTACAAGACCAATGTTTTTATTTTAAACTATTAAAACATTAATGTTAATAATATTTTATTTTATATTTTTTTGTGGGTTATGAGTATTTACATCAAAACGAAAGCATTTATTAATAACTTTATTAAGTTTAGAATTTATTGTGTTAGTTTTATTTATTTTATTATATTATTATATAGTAATAATAACTGGGGAATTATTTATAACTATATTTTTCTTATCTTTTGCAGTTTGTGAAGGGGCTTTAGGTTTATCAATTTTAGTATCAATAATTCGAACACATGGTAATGATTATTTTAATTCTTTTGGGTTACTTCAATGTTAAGATATATTTTGTATATAGTTTTTATAATCCCTTTATGTTTTATAAAAAAAGGATGGTGATTAGTTCAAAATTTATTATTTTTAGTTTCATTAATTTATTTACTGAATTTAGATTTTTTTTGTTGAAGAGGTTTAAGATATATTTTTGGTTATGATTATTTATCTTTTGGTTTAGTAATATTGAGATTTTGGGTTTGTGTTTTAATGATTTTAGCAAGTTATTCTGTAATTCGATATAAATTTTATGATAAGTTATTTTTGGTTATGATTTTATTACTTTTATTGATACTTTACTGTACTTTTTGCAGATTAAGAATAATTTCTTTTTATTTTTTTTTTGAAGGTAGTTTAGTCCCAACATTATTTTTAATTTTTGGATGGGGTTATCAACCTGAGCGATTACAGGCAGGTATTTATTTACTGTTTTATACATTATTTGCATCATTACCTTTATTGTTAGGGGTTTTATTTTTGTATAATAATTTAAATTATTTAGTATTTTCTTTAATATATAAAAGAGATTTTATGAATTTTTATTTATATCTTAGTATAATTTTGGCATTTTTAGTAAAAATGCCCATGTATTTAGTACACTTATGACTACCTAAGGCTCATGTCGAGGCTCCAGTGTCTGGGTCAATAATTTTGGCAGGTGTTTTATTAAAATTAGGTGGGTATGGGCTTCTTCGTGTTTATGATTTTTTAATAGAAATTGGGATATTAATTAATATATTTTGAGTGTCAATTAGTTTGGTTGGAGGTTTTTTAGTCAGTTTAATATGTATACGTCAAGTGGATGTAAAGGCTTTAATTGCTTACTCATCTGTTGCTCATATGGGGTTAGTAATTGGGGGTTTAATAACTCTAAATAGTTGAGGTTTTTATATGACTTTTGTTTTAATAATTGCTCATGGGTTATGTTCTTCAGGATTATTTTGTCTTGCTAATATCAGTTATGAACGTTTAGGGAGACGGAGATTACTAATTAATAAAGGATTATTGAGTTTAATACCAAGAATAGCTCTTTGATGATTTTTACTATCTTCATGTAACATAGCTGCTCCCCCTTCTTTAAATTTGTTAGGAGAAATTGGGTTATTTAATAGAATAGTTGGATGGATATGGATTGTAATATTATTTTTGATGTTAATTTCCTTTTTTAGAGCAGCTTATACCTTGTACTTATATTCCTATAGTCAGCATGGTATACATTATTCTGGTATGTATAGAAGAGTTAGAGGTTATTGTCGCGAATATTTACTATTAATGTTACACTGATTACCTTTAAATTTTTTAATTTTAAAAAGAGATTTTGTTTTAAATTGAATATAACTTAAGTAGTTTAATAAGAAAATTGTGATTTGTGGTGTCATAGATATAAAGTTTTATCTTAGGTTGTGATATATTTATCTTTATGTTTCATTAGATTTTTTTCTTTAATGTTTTTATCTTTATTAAGATTTATCTTGAGATTATATTGTATTATAAATAATTTTGTATATTTTATTGAATGAGAGATTGTTAGATTGAACAGTACTTCAATTGTTATAACTTTACTATTTGATTGAATGTCTTTACTATTTATAAGATTTGTTATATTAATTTCTTCTTTAGTAATTTTATATAGAGAGGATTATATATCAGGGGATGTAACTTTAAATCGTTTTATTTTTTTAGTGTTAATATTTGTATTATCAATAATATTTTTGATTATTAGACCAAATTTAATTAGAATTTTATTAGGTTGAGATGGTTTAGGACTAGTTTCATATTGTTTAGTAATTTATTATCAAAATGTTAAGTCTTATAATGCGGGTATGTTAACTGCTCTTTCTAATCGAGTGGGGGATGTGGCGTTGCTAATAGCAATTGCTTGAATATTAAATTTTGGTAGATGAAATTATATTTTCTATTTAGATTGTTTAACTTATGAATATGAAATATGATTAATTTCAGTATTAGTTGTCTTAGCAGGTATAACTAAAAGAGCACAAATCCCATTTTCAGCCTGGCTTCCTGCCGCTATAGCAGCCCCCACACCTGTTTCAGCTTTAGTCCATTCTTCTACATTGGTTACAGCAGGAGTATATTTGTTAATTCGTTTTAGAAAGGCTTTTCCGGAATGATTAATAAGATTTTTACTAGTAATTTCTGTCCTAACTATATTTATATCAGGGTTAGGTGCAAATTTTGAGTATGATTTGAAAAAAATTATTGCTTTGTCAACATTAAGTCAATTAGGTTTAATAATAAGAATTTTATCGTTGGGATTTTCTGATTTAGCTTTTTTTCATTTATTAACCCATGCGTTATTTAAGGCATTATTGTTTATGTGTGCAGGTATAGTAATTCATAATGTAAGGAATTTTCAAGATATTCGTTTTATAGGAAGTTTATCACTTTTTATACCTTTAACCTCTGCTTGTTTTATAGTGTCCAATTTTGCACTTTGTGGGATACCATTTTTAGCAGGTTTTTATTCAAAGGATATGATTTTAGAAATTGTTTCTTTAAGAAATTTAAATATATTTATATATTTTTTATATTTTTTTTCGACAGGTTTAACTGTTTGTTATTCATTTCGTTTATTTTACTATGTTTTATGGGGGGATTTTAATTTGGTTCCTATATTTAAGTTGAGAGAGGAGAGTTGAATAATAGTTTACGGGATGTTGGGGTTAATAGTTTTTGCAGTTTTTGGGGGAAGAATATTAAATTGAATAATTTTTTTAACTCCTTATTTCATTTGTCTCCCTTTTACTATAAAAGTTATGCCAATTTTAGTAAGAATTTTAGGGGTATGGCTAGGTAGAATTTTATTTAAGTATAATTTAAATTATTATTTTAATATGTTTAAATTATATAGTCTAATTGTGTTTTCTGGTTCTATATGATTTATACCTTTGATTTTTACCAAGGGTGTGAGAAAATTACCTTTAGATATTGGTCTTTATTCAATTAAAACTATTGACTTAGGTTGAAGAGAATACTTTGGAGCTCAGAATTTATATTATGTTTTAATAAAGCTAGGGGGAGTAAACCAATGACTTCAGATAAATGATTTAAAAGCCTACTTAGTAATTTTTTTAATTACTTTATTAATAATTATATTTATTATTTATTCAAATATCTTATATTAGAGTATAACATTGAAGCTGTTATTGAGATAAACTTATCTTTGAATAGTATTTATAAAAATATATTATTTTATTTTTACAATGAAAATGTAATGTTTTGTTTTAAACTATATAAATTAAGGTGTAAATGGAGTTAAACCACTTGAATAATAAGTTAGCAGCTTTTATTCGATCAACACGCCTTCTTAATTGGAATATGGTATTCAATTTTATCATTAACAGTGATATACCTCTCTTTGGTTTCAATTAAACAAATAAGGATATTTAATATATCAATCTATCAGGTCGAAACTGATCACAAATTATTTTGCTTCTTACTTAGATTTACTATCTTAGTAATTAAATCATCTATCAGGTCGAAACTGATCACAAATTATTTTGCTTCTTACTTAGATCAAGGTAGATTGATATTTCAATACTTTTTGAATGCAAATCAAATGTTATAGTTAACTACAACCCTTAAGAGGCTCATTCAAGTGAACCTTGATTTCATTCATGATAAAGACCTACTGTTAGGATAATGAGGAATAGGATTCTAGTTGTAGATCAGATGATAATATTAGAGTTGAAAGGGATAATAGTTATTGGTAAAATTAAAGCAATTTCAACATCAAAAATTAAGAAAATAATAGCAATTAAGAAAAAACGAAGTGAAAATGGGAGTCGGGAAGAGGAAATTGGGTCAAAACCACACTCAAAAGGAGATCTTTTTTCTCGATCTTCAATATTTTTTTTTGAGAGAAGATTTGTTAAAATTATTACGATAGCGGAAATTGATAATACAATTATTGATATTGAAAGTATGATAATAATTATTTATTCTAAGATTTAGACTTTTTGATTGGAAATCAAGGGTACTATATTATACTAAATAAATTATCTACCTCATCAGTAAATTGATACATATAAGAACAATCAGACGACATCAACAAAATGTCAATATCATGCTGCAGCTTCAAAACCAAAATGGTGGTTAGAAGTGAAATGTATAAAAAGTATACGGGATAAACATGTAATTAGGAATGTTGTTCCGATAATTACATGTAATCCATGAAAACCAGTAGCAACAAAGAAGGAGGAACCGAAAACAGAGTCCGCAATAGTAAAAGGAGCTTCATAATATTCATAGACTTGAAGAACAGTGAAGTAAAGTCCTAAGACAATAGTAAAGAATAAACCTTGAACTGCTTGATTATAATTATTTTCTAATAATCCATGATGACTTCATGTAATTGTAATTCCTGAAGCTAGGAGAACTGTTGTATTTAGTAAAGGGACTTGTAATGCGTTAAAGGGAATAATTCCTAAAGGAGGTCAAGTGGACCCTAAATCAATGGCAGGGGCTAAACTGCTGTGATAAAATGTTCAGAAGAAAGAAACAAAGAAGAAAACTTCTGAAACAATAAATAGAATCATCCCTCAACGTAATCCAGTTAATACTTCTTTAGTATGACATCCTTGATAAGTACTTTCTCGTACAACATCTCGTCATCATTGGATAGTTGTTAGAGCGAGAATTACAGTTCCTATAAGTATTAAATTTTCATTAAATTCGTAGGAGAATTTAATAAAACCAATTATCCCAATTATAACACTAAAAGCAGCAATAATAGGTCATGGGCTATGTGTAACTATGTGGTAAGGATGATTATGTATTGACATTAATTTACTTCTCTAGAGTAAAGGGTTCTTAGAACAGCGAAGACGTAAGATTGAATGATAGCAACTGCTGATTCAAGTGTTAAAAGTAGAATTTGTGTAAAAATTAATAAAGGAACTAAATATATTATTATTGTATTTCCTGTATTTCCCAACAGAGTTAGTAGTAAGTGCCCTGCAATTATATTAGCCGCTAGACGGATAGCTAAAGTTCCAGGGCGAATAATATTTCTAATAGTTTCAATACATACTATAAAAGGTATTAAAGGGCCAGGGGTTCCTTGAGGGACTAAGTGAGCAAATATATGTTTAGTATTATTAATTCATCCATATACCATAAATCTTAATCATAAAGGCAAGGCTAAGGATAAAGTTATAACTATATGTCTTGTTCTTGTAAAAACATATGGGAATAACCCTATGAAATTGTTATACAAAATAATTGAAAAAAGAGAAATAAATATAAAAGTAGAGCCTTTAGTAATTTTTTTCTTTCCAATTAATAATTTGAATTCTTCGTGAAGTTTGTAGGTAATTATATTTCATAGATAATTTGTTCGCGAGGGAATAAGTCATATAGAGGTTGGGATAAGTATTAATCCAATAAAAGTACTTACTCAATTGATTGAAAGGTTTATAATACTAGATGAGGGGTCAAATACAGAAAATAAATTAGTTATCATTTTCAATTGAGTGTTTTAGAAAGGGTTTTAATAGAAGTTTTTAGAGTAGGTAATTTATAAGGTGTGTAATAGTTTATTACATTAAATGTAATAAATATAAATGAAAAAAAGAAGAATAATGTAAGTCAGCTTAAAGGTATTATTTGTGGGATAAAGATGTATTAGATAAATTCTAATAATATTAGTATGACATACTAATGTTATATTTTAACTAACTTCTTTCATCAGAAGTAATTGCTAAATTACTATGAACTGGTTTAAGAGACCATTACTTGCTTTTCAGTCATCTGATGATTCAGAAATTCGAGAAATTCAGTTGAGGAAATCTGTTGTGGAGGTACTTTCAACTACAATTGGTATAAAGCTATGATTTGCCCCACAAATTTCTGAACATTGACCATAGAAGACCCCAGGTCGATTGAATCAGAAGGTGGCTTGGTTAAGCCGGCCGGGGGTAGCATCTGCTTTTACACCAATACTTGGAATTGTTCATGAGTGAATTACATCTTCGGATGAGATTAAAATTCGTGTTAATGTATTTATTGGGAGAGTAGTACGGTTATCTACTTCAAGTAGTCGGATGTTGAAGTTATTTATTTCATTTTGAGGAATTATGTAAGAATCAAATTCAGCACCTAGGAAATCTGAATATTCATAACTTCAGTATCATTGATGTCCAATAGTTTTTAAGGTTAATATGGGATTAGTATTTTCGTCAATTAAATATAAGAGTCGGAGAGAGGGGAGGGCAATAAAGATTAATACTACGGCAGGAAGGACAGTTCATAAAATTTCTAAGTATTGACCATCTATTACATAGCGGTCTATATAATTATTAGTTATAAGAGATGCTATAATATACCCAACTGTAATTACAATTATGGTAATAATAAATATTGAATGGTCATGAAAGTATATTAATTGTTCTATTAAAGGGGAAGCTCTGTCTTGGAGATTAATACTTGCAAATGTTGCCATGGTTCTAAAAAAAGTCGAAAACTTTATTTATGGAGCTTAAATCCATTGCACTAATCTGCCATATTAGAGTTACTTGGCAATAAGGGTTAATTCATTATAAGTGTGTTCAGCTGGCGGGAAGTTATGGAATCATTCAACAGAACTAGTTATTTGGGTGGCAAATAAAATGTTTCGGTTTACGGCCATGCTTTCTCATAAAATAAAAATAAATATGATAACTGCAACAAATGAAATTATTGAACCAATAGATGATACAATATTTCAGGAAGTATAAGCATCGGGATAGTCTGAATATCGGCGAGGTATACCGGCTAAACCTAAAAAGTGTTGGGGAAAGAAGGTCAAATTTACCCCTACGAATATGGTAAAGAATTGACTTTTTAGTCAAGTGGAGTTTATACTTAACCCTGTAAATAAAGGGTATCAATGTACAAATCCTGCTATAATTGCAAATACAGCCCCTATTGATAAAACATAATGAAAGTGGGCTACTACATAATATGTATCATGTAAAATAATATCAATAGCTGAGTTGGCTAGAATAACTCCAGTTAAACCCCCAACAGTAAAAAGGAAAATAAACCCTAAGGCTCAAAGGGTTGCTGGTGTGTAAACTATTTTTGAGCCATATATAGTGGCTAATCAGCTAAAAATTTTGATCCCTGTTGGCACAGCAATAATCATTGTTGCCCCAGTGAAGTAAGCTCGAGTATCAACATCTATTCCTACTGTAAATATATGATGGGCTCATACTACAAACCCAAGGAAACCAATAGCAGATATAGCCCAAATTATTCCATAATTTCCAAAAGCTTCTTTTTTTCCTCTTTCATGGGAAATTACATGTGAAATTATCCCAAATCCAGGGAGAATTAAAATATATACTTCAGGATGCCCAAAGAATCAAAATAGATGTTGGTAGAGAATAGGATCCCCACCACCAGCTGGGTCGAAGAAGGATGTATTAAGATTTCGGTCTGTAAGAAGTATAGTAATTGCACCTGCAAGAACAGGTAAAGATAAGAGTAGTAATAATGCGGTAATCCCTACTGATCAAACGAATAAAGGCACTTGTGTTTGGTTTATATAGATGGGTTTTATATTGATTATTGTGGTAATAAAATTTACTGCTCCTATAATTCTTGATATTCCTGCAAGATGTAGGGAAAAAATAGTTAAATCTACTGCTGGCCCTGCATGGGCAATTCTTGCGGAGAGGGGAGGGTAAACAGTTCAACCTGTTCCGGCTCCACTTTCTACTATACTCCCAATTAATAAAAGGATAATTGATGGGGGTAATAATCAAAAACTTATGTTATTTATTCGTGGGAAAGCTATATCTGGAGCACCTAATATTAAAGGTACGAGTCAATTCCCGAATCCTCCAATTATAATGGGTATAACTATAAAGAAAATTATAATGAAAGCGTGTGCTGTTACGATAACATTATAAATTTGATCATCACCAATTAGGGATCCTGGGTGCCCAAGTTCAGTACGAATTAGCATTCTTAAAGATGTTCCTAATATACCTGCTCAAGCCCCGAAGATGAAGTATAATGTTCCAATATCTTTGTGATTTGTTGAGAATAATCATCGTTGCAGCAGGTAAAATGGCTGAGGATAGGTGATAGATTGTAAATCTATTTAGGGGATTGAATATCCTTTTTACCAAGTCTTATATTCAAAAACGATGATATCAGAATGCAATTCTGAAGGTGTGTTAAAATACTAAGACTTAAAGACGTTCTCTTTATTTATAACTTTGAAGGATATTAGTTTGCTTAACTTAAAGCCTTATTATAAGGAACCTTAATATATGGAGATGATTAAAGTACAAACTAAATTTCCTAGAATAATTGTAGATAAAAACAGGGTGGTTCCCATTGAAAACTGGTTTTTTGGGAAAATGGGAATTATCCAAGTTATCTCAGAGTTGGAAACTATAAGAGTTGAATACATAATTCGTATATAGTAGTACAGTGTTAAAAGGGAGGTTATGATTAAAATTGAGGCAGTAAGAATTATTAAGTTTTGAGCTATAAATTGAATTGTGATTCATTTAGGGAAAAATCCTAAAAATGGAGGCAAGCCCCCCAACGAAAGTATTGAAATGAATAGAGTGAATTTTATTCATTTTTTGTTATTTATTGAGTTAAATGTTTGGGTGATATAGGATATATTGGTGATTGATGTGAGGGAAATAATTACAGTAATGTTGATTATGTAAATGATAAAGTATATTACCCAAAGATTTGTTCCTAGAACTATAGTAGTCAATATTCACCCAACATGATTAATGGAGGAGAAAGCTAAAATTTTTCGGAGTGAAATTTGGTTAAACCCCCCAATTCCACCAATTAATGCTGATGAGATAATTATGAATTGAATAATGATATTATTTGAGAGTAGGTATGAAATTAATAGTAGGGGGGCAATTTTTTGGATAGATAAGATGATGAAACAGTTAGATCAGGTTAATCCTTCTACTACTGAAGGCAACCATCAATGGAAAGGTGCAGAAGCAATTTTTATTAAAAGTGGAAGAAGGGTAATATTGTTTCACTCGTTTCTTTGAGGGAATGAAAATATTTCATGGGTGTTCGTTTTTAGTAAAATTAAAAATAAAAGGGTGGCGGAGGCTACTGCTTGTACTAAAAAATATTTTAAAGCAGCTTCAGTAGCAAATATGTTTTTGTTGGAAGTTAACAAAGGGATGAAGGAGAGTAAATTAATTTCTAAGCCTATTCATGCTCCTAATCATGAATTAGCACATAAAGAAATTAATACACCTCTAATTAATGTTATTAAAAAGAGGATTTTGGTTGAATTATTGGGCATTAGAAAAGAGAGGTTGACTCTATAAATGGGGTATGAACCCATTAGCTTAAACTTAGCTTACTTTTCTACATTTTAGTGTACGAAGCACAAAAATTTTTGATATTTTAGGATTACAGTTTAATTCTGTTGAATGTAACCAGTAAAAGTAATAAAATTACATTATTTATCCTATCACGATAATCCTTTATTCAGGCATTTTACT